AATGAATTGCCTGATAAAAAGGATTACCTTGATAGGGTAAATCATGAAATTTAATATTTCATTCATTATATTTAACAGAATTAAACTGTTTCTAAAAGAATCAAAATCTTTTGTGCATCATACACCAAAATATAAAAAGATAAGCTAATTAAGCTATTGGGTTCATACCCCACTTATAAAGGTTATAATCCTTTTCTTTTTAATTAAAAAAATTTCTAATAATATTTTTTTTATTACATTAATTTTTGGAACATTAGTTACTATTTCCTCAAACTCATGATTAGGAGCATGAATGGGGTTAGAAATTAATTTATTATCATTTATCCCCCTAATAAATGATAATAAAAAAAATTTATTAACTTCAGAAAGTTCTTTAAAATATTTTTTAACTCAAGCTTTTGCGTCTTCAATTTTATTATTTGCAATTATTATATTAATATTTATATATAATAATAATTTTCTATTAAATAATAATTTTAATGAAATTTTAATTCTTTCTACTCTTTTATTAAAAAGAGGAGCAGCCCCATTTCATTTTTGATTTCCAGAAGTAATAGAAGGATTGTCTTGAATTAACGGGTTAATTTTAATAACATGACAAAAAATTGCTCCATTAATATTAATCTCTTATAATTTTATTTATAATTTTTTTATAATTTCTATTATTTTATCAATATTAATTGGATCTTTAGGAGGACTAAATCAAACATCCATTCGAAAATTAATAGCATTTTCATCAATTAATCATTTAGGATGAATACTATTAGCAATAATAAATAATGAAATATTATGAATAACTTATTTTTTAATATATTCATTATTGTCTTTTTCAATTGTTTTAATATTCAATAATTTCAAATTATTTTATTTTAATCAAATTTTTAATATTTCAATAATAAACCCAATTATTAAATTATTAATTTTTTTAAATTTATTGTCTTTAGGAGGATTACCTCCATTTTTAGGATTTTTACCAAAATGATTAGTAATTCAAAATTTAACTAATATAGGACAATTATTTATTTTAACTATTAGTGTATGCTTAACTTTAATTACATTATTTTTTTATTTACGTCTTTCTTATAGAATTTTTATATTAAATTATCAAAAAAATTCATGAATATTAAAAAATAATTATAATAACAAAATATCTTCAATTAATTTAATATTTAATTTTATTTCAATTTGTGGGTTAGTTATAATTTTTATAATTTATATAATTATATAAGAATTTAAGTTAAATAAACTAATAGCCTTCAAAGCTGAAAATATTTGTATTAATCTTTTAATTCTTAAGCTTTAATAAATTATTTATTCCTTTAGAATTGCAGTCTAATATCATTATTGACTATAAAGCCTTGATTAAAGAGAATAATTCCCATAAATAAATTTACAATTTATCGCCTAAACTTCAGCCATTTAATCGCGACAATGATTATTTTCAACAAATCATAAGGATATTGGTACATTATATTTTATTTTTGGAGCTTGAGCCGGAATAGTAGGAACTTCTTTAAGTATTCTAATTCGAGCTGAATTAGGTCACCCTGGTGCTTTCATTGGAGATGATCAAATTTATAATGTTATTGTAACAGCACATGCTTTTATTATAATTTTTTTTATAGTTATACCTATTATAATTGGAGGATTTGGAAATTGATTAGTTCCTTTAATATTAGGAGCCCCTGATATAGCTTTTCCTCGAATAAATAATATAAGTTTTTGAATATTACCTCCTTCACTAACTCTTTTAATTTCTAGAAGTATAGTAGAAAATGGAGCAGGAACAGGGTGAACTGTTTATCCCCCTCTTTCATCTGGAATTGCTCATGCTGGGGCATCAGTAGATTTAGCTATTTTTTCATTACATTTAGCAGGAATTTCTTCAATTTTAGGAGCAGTAAATTTTATTACAACTGTAATTAATATACGATCTCCAGGAATTACATTAGATCGAATACCATTATTTGTTTGATCAGTAGTAATTACAGCAGTATTATTATTATTATCATTACCAGTCTTAGCTGGAGCTATTACTATACTTTTAACAGATCGAAACTTAAATACTTCATTTTTCGATCCCGCAGGAGGAGGAGATCCAATTTTATATCAACATTTATTTTGATTTTTTGGACATCCAGAAGTTTATATTTTAATTTTACCCGGATTTGGAATAATTTCTCATATTATTACACAAGAAAGTGGAAAAAAGGAAACATTTGGAAATTTAGGAATAATTTATGCTATATTAGCAATTGGATTATTAGGATTTATTGTATGAGCTCATCATATATTTACAGTAGGAATAGACGTAGATACACGAGCTTATTTTACATCAGCAACTATAATTATTGCGGTTCCAACTGGAATTAAAATTTTTAGTTGATTAGCTACAATACACGGAACACAATTAACATATAGTCCTGCAATATTATGAGCATTTGGATTTGTATTTTTATTTACAGTTGGAGGATTAACAGGAGTAGTATTAGCTAATTCATCAATTGATATTGTATTACACGATACTTATTATGTAGTAGCTCATTTTCACTATGTATTATCAATAGGAGCTGTATTTGCTATTATAGCTGGATTTGTTCACTGATACCCATTATTAACTGGATTAACTATAAATCCATCTTGATTAAAGTTACAATTTGCAATAATATTTATTGGAGTAAATTTAACATTTTTTCCTCAACATTTTCTTGGATTAGCTGGAATACCTCGACGATATTCAGATTTCCCTGATAGCTACTTAGCTTGAAATATTGTATCATCTTTAGGAAGAACAATTTCATTATTCGCTATTTTATACTTTTTATTTATTATTTGAGAAAGTATAATTACACAACGAACTCCTGCTTTCCCTATACAATTATCTTCATCAATTGAATGGTATCATACTCTTCCTCCTGCAGAACACACATATGCTGAATTACCTTTATTAACTAATAATTTCTAATATGGCAGATTAGTGCAATGAATTTAAGCTTCATATATAAAGATTTTATCTTTTGTTAGAAAATGGCAACATGAGCAAATTTAGGTTTACAAGATAGTTCTTCACCTTTAATAGAACAATTAAATTTTTTTCATGATCACACTCTTCTTATTTTAACAATAATTACAATTTTAGTTGGATACATTATAGGAATATTAATATTTAATCAATTTACTAATCGTTATTTATTACATGGACAAACTATTGAAATTATTTGAACTGTTTTACCTGCAATTATTTTAATATTTATTGCATTTCCATCTCTACGTTTATTATACCTAATAGACGAAATTAATACCCCTTCAATTACATTAAAATCTGTAGGACACCAATGATATTGAAGCTATGAATATTCTGATTTTTTAAATCTAGAATTTGATTCATATATAATCCCTACAAATGAATTAGAAACAAATGGATTTCGTCTTTTAGATGTAGATAATCGAATTGTTTTACCAATAAATAATCAAATTCGAATTCTAGTAACAGCTACTGACGTTTTACACTCATGAACAGTCCCATCTTTAGGAGTAAAGGTTGATGCTACTCCAGGTCGATTAAATCAAATTAATTTTTTAATTAACCGTCCTGGATTATTTTTTGGACAATGTTCAGAAATTTGTGGAGCAAATCATAGTTTTATACCAATTGTAATTGAAAGAATTCCAATAAATTATTTTATTAAATGAATTACTAATATAACTAATTCATTAGATGACTGAAGCGCAAGTAATGATCTCTTAAATCATATTATAGTAAATTAGCACTTACTTCTAATGAAATAAAACTTTCAAAAAAATTAGTTTTATAAAAAACCTTAGTATGTCAAACTGAAAAAATTAGTTTAATCTAATATTTTTTAATTCCACAAATAGCACCTATTAATTGGTTAATTTTATTTCTTGTATTTTCAATCACATTAGTAATTTTTAACATTTTAAATTACTTTTGTTTTTCTTATACACCGTTAAAAACTTCTCAATCTTTAAATATTAAATTCAATAAATTAAATTGAAAATGATAACAAATTTATTTTCTGTATTTGACCCTTCAACAACAATTTTAAATCTTTCTCTTAATTGATTAAGTACTTTTTTAGGATTAATATTAATTCCTTTTTCATTTTGATTATTACCAAATCGATTCCAAGTTGTATGAAATAATATTTTATTAACTTTACACAAAGAATTTAAAACATTATTAGGACCATCTGGACATAATGGAAGAACATTAATATTTATTTCATTATTTTCTTTAATTATATTTAATAATTTTTTAGGGTTATTCCCTTATATTTTTACTAGTACAAGTCATTTAACTTTAACTTTAGCTTTAGCTTTTCCATTATGATTAAGTTTTATACTTTATGGATGAATTAATCATACTCAACACATATTTGCTCATTTAGTACCACAAGGAACTCCTCCAGTATTAATACCTTTTATAGTATGCATTGAAACAATTAGTAATGTAATTCGACCTGGAACACTAGCTGTTCGATTAACAGCTAATATAATTGCTGGACATTTATTATTAACATTATTAGGAAATACAGGACCTATAACATCAAATTATATTATTTTATCTTTAATTTTAACTACACAAATTGCTTTATTAGTTTTAGAATCAGCAGTTGCAATTATTCAATCATATGTATTTGCAGTATTAAGTACTCTTTATTCAAGAGAAGTAAATTAATGTCAGCACACGCAAATCACCCTTTCCATTTAGTAGATTATAGTCCTTGACCATTAACTGGAGCTATTGGAGCAATAACTACAGTTTCTGGATTAGTTCAATGATTTCATCAATACACAATAACTTTATTTATTTTAGGAAATATTATTACAATTTTAACTATATATCAATGATGACGAGATATTTCTCGAGAAGGAACATTTCAAGGTCTTCATACATTCCCTGTTACTATTGGATTACGATGAGGAATAATTTTATTTATTGTTTCAGAAGTATTTTTTTTTATTTCTTTTTTTTGAGCTTTTTTTCATAGTAGATTATCCCCAACTATTGAATTAGGAATAACATGACCTCCTGTAGGAATTATTGCTTTTAATCCATTTCAAATTCCTCTATTAAATACAGCAATTTTATTAGCTTCTGGAGTAACAGTAACATGAGCACATCATGCATTAATAGAAAGAAATCATTCTCAAGCTACTCAAGGATTATTTTTTACTATTGTATTAGGAATTTATTTTTCTATTCTTCAAGCATATGAATATATTGAAGCCCCTTTTACAATTGCAGACGCAGTATATGGATCAACTTTTTATATAGCAACAGGATTCCATGGACTTCATGTATTAATTGGAACAACATTTTTACTAATTTGTTTTTTACGACACATTAATTTTCATTTTTCAAAAAATCATCACTTTGGATTTGAAGCAGCAGCTTGATATTGACATTTTGTTGATGTAGTATGATTGTTTTTATATATTTCTATTTATTGATGAGGTAGATATTTATAAAGTATATATTTGTATATGTGACTTCCAATCACAAGGACTAAACAATTTTAGTATAAATAATATTAATACTATCAATTATAACAACGATTATTTTTATTATTACTATTGTAGTAATAATATTAGCTACTTTATTATCAAAAAAAACACTTTTAGATCGAGAAAAATGTTCACCTTTTGAATGTGGATTTGATCCAATAAATTCTTCTCGTCTTCCATTTTCACTTCGATTTTTTTTAATTGCAATTATTTTTTTAATTTTTGATGTTGAAATTGCACTTTTATTACCAATAATTATAATTATTAAAACATCAAATTTAATAAATTGATCAATTACTAGCCTTTTTTTTATTTTTATTCTATTAATTGGTTTATATCATGAATGAAATCAAGGAGCTTTAGAATGAAATGAATAAATATGAAGCGATATATTGCAATTAGTTTCGGCCTAATCTTAGGTGAAATTCACCCATATTTTAGGGTAATAGTTAACTATAACATTTAATTTGCATTTAAAAAGTATTGAATTTTTCAATTTACCTTATTAATTGAAACCAAAAAGAGGTATATCACTGTTAATGATAAAATTGAATATTTAAATTCCAATTAAAAGAAATATAAATGGAATTAAACCATTAAAGATAAAAGTTAGCAGCTTTTTCTTGATCAACATATTTCTATTTATGTAGTTTAATAAAAACATTACATTTTCAATGTAAAAATAAAAATTTATTTTTCATAAATAATATCTAAAGATTAAAATAATCTCCCTAACATCTTCAGTGTCATGCTCTAAATATAAGCTATTTAAATTAATTTACTAATACAACTAATATTAATAAAACAATAAATCATAATATATAACTTAATAAATAAATTTTTAAACTATTTATTTGAAATTCTTGTAAATATAAAGAATAATTTTTTAATTGATTATATAATATTTGACCACCAAAAAACTCTCTTCATCCTTGATCAAAACTTTTATACGAATATAATCCTAATTTTAATGGATAATTAATAATTCCAATAGTAGAAATTATAGGTATAAATCATATTGAACCAGCAAAATTAGTAAAATTATAGAAATATAAAGCCTTATTAGTAAAAAACAATCTAACATTTCTTAATAAATAACCTGATACTCCTCCAACAATACAAACCACTAAAGTTAAAATTTTTATATCAAAAGGTAAACAAATTATTCTAGGATTTAAAAATATTAATCACATTAATATTCTCCCCCCAATTACTGCTATAATTATTAAAAAACAAATTCTAAATAATATTGTTCAACCCTTATCATTTAAAGGATGTAATACTCTTCTATTAAAATCTCCTGTTATAGAATAATAAACTAAACGAAATGAATAACATACAGTTAGTCCTGTACTAAAAAAAAAAAGAAAAAAAGAAAACATATTTACATAAGATAATATTACTATTTCTAAAATTAAATCCTTAGAATAAAATCCTGCTAAAAAAGGTATTCCACATAAAGCTAAATTAGCAACATTAAAACATCTACAGGTTAATGGTATTCTTATTCTTAATCTTCCTATTATTCGAATATCTTGAGAATTTTTTATATTATGAATAATAGACCCAGCACATATAAATAATAAAGCCTTAAATAAAGCATGAGTTAAAAGATGAAAAAAGGCTAACTTATAAAATCCTATAGATAAAATTCTTATTATCAACCCTAACTGACTTAAAGTAGATAAAGCAATAATTTTTTTTAAATCAAATTCAAAATTAGCTCCTAATCCTGCTATAAATATAGTTAATCCAGAAACTAATAATAAAAATTGGCCTATTCATCAATCCATTAATAAAACATTAAATCGAATTAACAAATATACCCCCGCTGTTACTAAAGTTGATGAATGAACTAAAGCTGATACAGGAGTTGGAGCTGCTATTGCTGCAGGAAGTCAAGATGAAAAAGGAATTTGAGCACTTTTTGTTATTGCTGCTAACATAACTAACCCTCCAATAATTATTATTTCTGTATTTTTTCCTATTATTTCTAAATAAAAAATATAATTTCATCTTCCATAATTTAATATTCAAGCAATAGCTAATAATAAAGCAACATCTCCAATTCGATTAGATAATGCAGTAATTATCCCTGCATTATATGATTTAACATTTTGGAAATAAATTACTAAACAATAAGAAACTAACCCTAAGCCATCTCACCCTAATAAAATTCTAATTAAATTTGGACTAATAATTAATATTATTATAGATATAACAAATATTAAAACTAATAAAATAAATCGATTAATATTATAATCTTCTTCTATATACTGATTTCTGTAGAAAATAACTAAAGAAGAAATTAATAAAACAAATGATATAAATATTAATCTTATTCAATCAAATAAAAAAGTTATAACAATCGATATAGATTGAAGAGATAAAACCTCTCATTCAATAAAATAAACTAAATCTTTTAATAAAAATTTTAATCTAATTAAAAATAATGAAATTCTAATTGATAATAAAAAATAAAAACTAATTTTACAATAATTAATTAAATAATTCACGATCTAAAATGAAAACTCATATCATTGACACCACAAATCAATATTTTTTATTAAACTATTTAAATAAATTCATAATATACAAAAGCTTCTTTTTAAAATTAATAAATTTAAAGGAAGTCAATGTAATATTAATAATAAAAACTCTCGAATTGTCCCAACAGAAAAAAAATAAACTCCTGAATATACCTTTCCATGTTGACTATAAGCAAATAAATACAAAGAGTAAGCTGCTCTAAAAAAAGATAAAAAAGCTAATATAATTATAGTCACTCATGATCATCTAACAATTCTATTTAATAAAGAAATTTCTCCTAATAAATTTAATGTAGGAGGGGCTGCCATATTTCCAGAACATAATAAAAATCATCATAATCTTAATGTAGGTATAAAATTTAATAACCCTTTATTAATTAATAAACTTCGTCTTCCTATTCGTTCATAAGAAATATTTGCTAAACAAAATAAACCGGAAGAACATAAACCATGAGCAATTATTAAAGCATAAGAACCAGTTAATCCTCAATAAGTCATAGTTAATAAACCTCTTAAAACAATTCCTATATGAGCAACAGAAGAATAAGCAATTAAAGCCTTTAAATCAGTTTGACGTAAACAAACTAATCTAATTAAAACTCCTCCTACTAATCTAATTCTAATTCATCAATAATTATATTTTACTCCAGAAATCTGTAATAAACTAAATATTCGTAATAAACCATAACCTCCTAACTTTAATAAAATACCAGCTAAAATTATTGAACCGGAAACAGGGGCTTCAACATGAGCCTTTGGAAGCCATAAATGAACTAAAAACATAGGTATTTTTACTAAAAAAGCAAAAATTAAAGATAGATATAATAAATTTATATTTATAAAACTTAAATTTAATAATAAGGTAAAAGATAAAGTATTTATAAAATTTAAAATATAAAAAATTCCAATTAATAAAGGTAAAGAAGCTAATAAAGTATAAAATAATAAATAAACTCCAGCTTGTAAACGCTCAGGCTGATACCCTCAACCTAAAATTAAAAATAAAGTAGGAATTAAACTAGCTTCAAAAAATAAATAAAATATAAAAACTCTTATAGAACTAAAAGTTAAAACTAATATTAATAATAAAAATAAAATTATAAAAATAAATAATTTTTCATAGTTATTATAAGTAAAAACCTTTTCTCTTGCTATTAATATAAGTCCACAAATTCAAAATCTTAATAAAATTAAACCATATGAAATTATATCTAACCCAAAATAATAAGAAATATAATTAAAATAATTTAATGATCTCAAATTAATTATAAATAAAAAAGTTAATAAAAAAATTAAATTTTGAACCGTTCAATAAAAATTTTTTAAAAAAGAAAGAGGAAATATAAATAATATTATAAAAATAAACTTTAACATTGTAAAATAGAAAAACTTTGAAAATAATCATTACCATGAGTTCGAATTATAGATACTAAAATAGATAGACCTAAAACCCCTTCACAAACACAAAAAGTTAAAAAAAACATACTAAAATATATTTCATAATTTATAAAATTTAAATAAAAAAATAAAAAAATAAATAAACTTAAAACTATATATTCCAATCTTAATAAAGTTGATAATAAATGTTTACGATTAGAAACAAAAACTATACAACCAAATAAAAATATAATTATGGATAAATAAAATATTAAAAATATATTTGCCATTAATAAGTTTAAATAGTTTAACAAAAACATTAGTCTTGTAAACTAAAAATAAGAATTATTCTTTTTAAACTTCAAGAAAAAAGAAAGCTCTTTTTCACTAACTCCCAAAGTTAATATTTTAAATAAACTATTTCTTGAAATTACAAAATTAATTATTATAACAATTTGCTTAATTATAAGATTTATTTTTATACAAATAAAACATCCTTTATCGATAGGATTAATATTATTAATTCAAACATTTTTAACATGTTTATTAACAGGAATTTATGTAAAAACATTTTGATTTTCATATGTTTTATTTTTAATTTTTTTAGGAGGAATATTAATTTTATTTATTTATGTAACTTCATTATCATCAAATGAAATATTTTCTATATCTTTTAGATTAACAATTACTAGATTTATTATTTTTATATTAATAATAACTATTTTTTTCATTATAGATAAATCTTTAACTGAACAATTTATTATAAATATAGAAATAGAAAAAATTTCAATAATAAATAATTTAATTAACGAAAATATTTTATCATTAAATAAAATATATAATTTTCCAACAAATTTAATTACCTTATTATTAATTAATTATTTATTTTTAACTCTTCTTGTAACTGTTAAAATTACAAAAAAATTTTATGGCCCTTTACGACCAATAAATTAATGTTTAAACCTATTCGAAAAACTCACCCACTAATTAGAATTGCAAATAATGCATTAGTAGACTTACCAGCTCCTTCAAATATTTCAGCTTGATGAAATTTTGGTTCATTACTTGGATTATGTTTAATATTACAAATTTTAACTGGATTATTTTTAGCAATACATTATGCCGCAGACATTGAAACAGCCTTTAATAGAGTAAATCATATTTGTCGAGATGTAAATAATGGTTGATTCTTACGAATTTGTCACGCTAATGGTGCTTCATTTTTCTTTGCTTGTTTATTTATTCACGTAGGACGAGGTGTTTATTATGAATCATATTTATACCACATAACATGAAATACTGGAGTTATTATTTTATTTTTAACAATAGCAACAGGATTTTTAGGATATGTACTACCTTGAGGACAAATATCATTTTGAGGAGCAACAGTTATTACAAACTTATTGTCAGCAGTTCCTTATTTAGGAATAGACCTTGTACAATGAATTTGAGGAGGATTTGCTGTTGATAATGCAACTTTAACACGATTTTTTACATTTCATTTTATTTTCCCATTTATTATTTTAGCTTTAATAATAATTCATTTATTATTTTTACATCAAACAGGATCAAATAATCCTTTAGGATTAAATAGAAATGTTGATAAAATTCCTTTTCATCCATATTTTATTTATAAGGATATTTTTGGATTTATTGTATTCTTATGAATTTTAATTACTTTTATTTGAAAATTTAATTATTTATTAATAGACCCAGAAAATTTTATTCCAGCAAATCCTTTAGTAACTCCTGTTCATATTCAACCAGAATGATATTTCTTATTTGCTTATGCAATTTTACGATCAATTCCTAATAAGTTAGGAGGAGTAATTGCTTTAGTTTTATCTATTGCAATTTTATTAATTTTACCATTTACTCATTCTAGTAAATTCCGAGGATTACAATTTTATCCTTTAAACCAAATTTTATTTTGAAATATAGTAGTTGTTGCTTCATTATTAACATGAATTGGAGCACGACCAGTAGAAGACCCTTATGTCTTAACAGGACAAATTCTAACAGTTTTATATTTTTCATATTTTATTATTAATCCTTTAGTAGCCAAATATTGAGATAAATTATTAAATTAATTAATAAGCTTTTATAGCATATGTCTTGAAAACATAAGAAAGAAGTAAAGCCTTCTATTAATTTAATACTAAAAATTATTCATTAAAATAATAAAGAAATAAAAAAAATCTTTAAACCAACAAAAAAAAATAAATAATTTAAAGATAAAGGTAAAAAACTTTTTCAAGCCAAATATATTAATTTATCATATCGAAATCGAGGTAAAGTTCCTCGAACTCAAATAAAAATAAAAGAAATAAATGTTAACTTAAAAAAAAATATTAAATTATAAATATCTCTACCTAAAAAAATGACAACAAACAATATTCTTATAAATAAAATACTTGAATATTCAGCTAAAAAAATTAAAGCAAATCCTCCTCTTCTATATTCAACATTAAATCCTGAAACTAATTCAGATTCCCCTTCCGCAAAATCAAAAGGAGTTCGATTAGTTTCTGCTAAACAAGAAGCTAATCAAACTAAACCTAAAGGAAAACAAAAAAAAATAAATCAAATATAAGATTGATAATTATAAAAATTTAAAAAATTATAATTACCAATCAAAAAAATAAATCTTAATAAAATTAATGCTAAACTAACTTCATAAGAAATTGTTTGAGCAACAGCTCGCAACCCCCCTAATAAAGCATAATTAGAATTTGAAGATCACCCAGCAATTATAACAGTATAAACACCTAATCTAGTACAACATAAAAAAAATAAAATACCTAAATTAAATGAATATAATTTAATTAAATAAGGAATACACATTCAAATTAATAAAGACAAAAATAAAGAAAAAATTGGTGAAAAATAATAAGAAATATAATTAGATAACAATGGATATGTTTGTTCCTTAGTAAACAATTTTACAGCATCACTAAAAGGTTGTAATAATCCATTAAATCCTACTTTATTTGGACCCTTTCGAATTTGAATATAGCCTAAAACTTTACGCTCTAATAAAGTTAAAAAAGCAACTCCTACTATTACACAAATTACTAATAATAAACTTCCAATTAATGGTATAATTTTATCAAAAATAAACAATACTATTTATAATTATTAATTATATTTATAAATTCTAAATTTATTGCACTAATCTGCCAAAATAGTAAATAATATTAATAATTTTCAATATAATAAAATTATATTTTTTATATTAGGTCCTTTCGTACTACAATATAATAAATTATTAAGGATAGAAACCAACCTGGCTTACGCCGGTTTGAACTCAGATCATGTAAGAATCTAAAGGTCGAACAGACCTAAACTTTAAACTTCTACACCTAAAAATAACTCTTAATCCAACATCGAGGTCGCAATCTTTTTTATCGATATGAACTCTCTAAAAAAATTACGCTGTTATCCCTAAGGTAACTTAATTTTTTAATCCATAATACAGGATCTTAAATTCATAAATCAATGTTAAAAATAAATAAAAGTTAATTAAATTTTAATACCACCCCAGTAAAATTTTATCTAAAATATAAATTTTAAAATTCTTTATAATTTATAATTTATAAAAATAAAGATCTATAGGGTCTTCTCGTCCTTTAATTTAATTTTAGCTTTTTAACTAAAAAATAAAGTTCTATTTAAATTTTAAAAAAACAGTATATATCTCATTCAACCATTCATACCAGCCTTCAATTAAAAGACTATTGATTATGCTACCTTCGCACGGTCAAAATACCGCGGCCCTTTAAAAATCAGTGGGCAGGTTAGACTTTAAATAAAATACAAAAAGACATGTTTTTGTTAAACAGGTGAATATATTTAATTTGCCGAATTCTTCATTAAAACCTATCAAATTAATTACATTATATAAATTTATATACTAATTTTATCATAATTATTAAATTTTTAAAATTAAAATTTACATTTTAATAAATAATTTAATTTAAATTAAATAATTTTATTTAAAAAATAAATTATAACAAATTTATTAATAATAGCTATTTTTAAGCTTATATTTATTTTAAAATTATTAAAAATATAAAAATTTATTTTAAAGCTAATCCCTTAAAATATTATTTTATTTATTTATTAAATTATTAATAAATTAATTTAATAAAATAAATAAACTAAATTAAATTTATTTCTTAAAAAACTAGATATATTTTAAAACGATTAACGTTTCATTTCTAATTATATATTTAAAATAGTTATTCTACAATAACTTTTATATATAATTAAATCTTTAAAATTCGAGAAAAATTAATATAATAATTATTTATTTAATAAACCCTGATACACAAGGTACAATAAATCAAATTTTCTTTAAAATTAAAAATTTTTCAAATTATTTCAATATTCTTTTAAAATACTAATACACTATAATTAAAATTATTATTTCATTATAAATTACTAAAACTAAAAAATTTAAAATTATTTTTATTAATAATTATACTTAAAAAAAAAATAATTAATAAATAATTATTATCAATTTAAATTGATTTGCACAAATTTCTTTTCAATGTAAATGAAATACTTTACTAATTAAGCTTTAAATTGTCATTCTAGATACACTTTCCAGTACATCTACTATGTTACGACTTATCTCATTTTAAAAATGAGAGCGACGGGCGATGTGTGCATGTTTTAGAGCTATAATCATATAAATAATCTATTTTATATTACTATTAAATCCACCTTCAAATTTTTATTTCAAAAAATTATTCGTATAAATAAATTTATTGTAATCCATTTCTACTTAAACATAAACTGCACCTTGACCTGACATATTATTTAATAAAATATCCAGAAAATTATTAATCTTATAATATATTCTGATGACGGCGATATACAAATTGAAAACAAACTTAAGTTAGGTCCAACGTGGATTATCAATAACAGAACAGATTCCTCTAAATAGACTAAAACACCGCCAAATTCTTTAAATTTTAAGAATATAACTAATACTACTTAAGTATTTTTAATTATTTAATTTTAATAATAGGGTATCTAATCCTAGTTTATAATAAAATTTTTATAGCTTAAATTATTTTTAAAATTAATAATAAATAAATTTAAAAATTTCACCTAATAAATTTATAAATATATTAATAATTTATTAATTTAACTAATACTAAAAATTTTTATTTGCATCATTTGTATAACCGCAGTAGCTGGCACAAATTTTACCAATACTATATATTATTACTAATTCAAAATTTCTTTTATAATTAATATCAATTACTGCGAATAAAATAAAATTTAATAATTTTTAAAATTAAAAAATATTCACACATAAATTTACATGTAAAATAAAATAATAATAAAATATTTAACTAGAATAAAATAATATTAATATTAAATAATAAAAATTATAAAATTTTATTAATTTTATTTATTTTTAAATTTATATTTTATATAAAATATAATAATTTTTAATAACTTTAATATTTTTAATATTAAATTTAATAAGTACAATCCTTCCTAATAATTTTCCCCTATTTTTTTTTTTTTTTTTTATTATAATTTATTTAAATTAAATTATTTATTTATATTTATATTTATAAATAATTAATTATTTATAAATATAATTAATTAATTATTTATTTATTTTATAAATAAATAATAATTATTAATTATTGTTTTATTATATAAAATATTTATATACAATATATATATATATATAAATTTATTATTAATTAATATATCATTTTTTTTTTAATTATAGGACTAATAGGTCTATAATTAATATCACCTATTTAATATAAATTATTAATATATATAAATAAATATATAATATATAAATAATTTATATAATAAAAAAAAATTATTTTATAAAATAAGTATTTATAAAAAATTTTTATAATATATCATTTTTGAACCGTTATTTATAATTTAAATAATAAATATTAATTTTTTTAAAAAACAATTTT